TTTAACAGTTTTTGGAATGGAAACGGAACTACCTTTTGGTTCTCCCAGAAAAAAACTTTCATTTTTTGAACCCATTTTTAAAGAACTAAAAAAAAAATTTAAAAAATTGAAAAAGAAATGTTTTATAATTCTAAGAATTTTAAAAGAACAAAAAAAATTGTTTCTAAATGTCTCAAAAGAAACAAAAAAACGGATCATTAAAAGCATTCTGTTTATAAAAGAAATAATAAAAGAACTCTCAAAAATAAACCCAATTATATTATTTGGATTTGGATTGAGAGAAATAGAAGTATATGAATTGAGTGAAACTAAAAAAGATTCGATAATTGGTAATCGGATGATTCATGAATCGTCGATTCAAATTATATCTCAGGGTTGGACAAATTATTCATTAACAGAAAAAAAAATGCAAGATCTAACTGATAGAACAAATACAATCATAAATCAAATAGAAAAAATTACAAAAGAAAATAAAAAAGGAACTCCAGATATAATTTTTAGTTCTAACAAAATAAGTTATGATGATAAAGGATCAGAATCACAAAAAAATATTTGGCAGATATTAAAAAGACAAAATGTTAGATTAATCCGTAAGTCACATTATTTTATAAAATATTTCATTGAAAGGATATACATAGATATCTTTCTATGTATCATTAATATTCCTAGCATCAATACACAACTTTTTCTTGAATCAACAAAAAAAATTATTTATAAATACATTAACGATAATGAAGCAAATCACGAAAGAATTGATAAAACAAATCAAAGTGTAATTCCCTTTATTTCGACTATAAAAAAGTCATTTACTAATATTAGTAATAAGAATTCAAAGACTTTTTGCGACTTATCTTACTTTTCACAAGCATATGTATTTTACAAATTATCACAAACTCAACCTATTAACTTATATAAGTTAAAATCTGTATTTCAATATAACGGAATGTCTCTTTTTCTTAAGAATGAAATAAAGGATTTTTTTGTTGTAACACAAGAACTATTTCATTCCGAATTAAGACATAAGAATCTTCGCAATTATGGAATGAATCAATGGACAAATTGGTTAAGGAGTCAGTATCAATGTGATGTATCTCATATTAAATGGTCTAGATTAGTACCACAAAAATGGCGAAATATATTCAATCAACACTGTATGGCTCAAAATAAAGATTTATGTGATTTATATGAAAAGGATCGATTAATTAACTACGAAAAAAATTTCGAAACAGATTCATTACTGAATCAAAAAGATAATTTTAAAAAACAATATAGATATGATATTTTAGCATATAAATCTATTAATTTAGCATATAAATCTATTAATTATGAAGATAAGAAGGACTCTTATATTTATGGATCACCATTACAAGTAAAAAATAAACAAGATATTTTTTATAATTACAACACACATACACAAAAATCATTTAATATGCCGGAAGGTATTCCTATTATCCCTTATCTAGTAGAAGATGATATTAGAGATATGGAGATAAATCCGGATAGAAAATATTTTGATTGGAGAATTTTCCATTTTTGTCTTAAAAATAAGGTCGATATTGACGCCTGGATCGATATTGATACTGACACTAACAGTAATAAATATACTAAGACTAGGGTTAATAAGTATCAAATAATTGATAAAATCAATAAGAGGGGTCTTTTTTATCTCACGATTCAGCAAGATCAAGAAATCAATCTATCCAATCAAATAACCCTTTTTGATTGGATGGGGATGAATGAAGAAATACTAAGTTGTCCCATATCAAATATGGAATTTTGGTTCTTCCCAGAATTGGGGATACTTTATAATACGTATAAAATTAAACCGTGGGTTATACCAATTAAATTACTAGTTTTAAATTCTAATATAAATGAAAATTATAGTAAAAACAAAAGCATCACCGGAAATAAAAAAAGGGATCCTTTTATATCAATATCGGAGAATTCAAAAAAATCTTTTGAATTAGAAAACCGAAATCAAGGGGAAAAAGAATACGCGGTCCAAGCAGATTTTAAATCAGCTCTTTCAAACCAAGAAAAAGATGTTGAAGAAGATTATACGGGATCGTACATGAAAAAAAATAGAAATAAAAAGCAATACAAGATCAATACAAAAGCGGAGTTTGATTTCTTCCTAAAAAGGTATTTGCATTTTCAATTGAGATGGGATGATTCTTTAAATAAAAAAATAAGCAATAACATCAAAGTATATTGTCTCCTGCTTAGACTGATAAATCCAAGAGAAATTACTATATCCTCTATTCAAAGAGGCGAAATGAGTCCGGATATTCTGATGATTCAGAAAGATTTAACTCTTACAGAATTGATTAAAAGGGGAATTTTGATTATTGAACCAATTCGTCTATCTATAAAAAATGATGGAAAATTTATTATGTATCAAACCATCGGTATTTCATTAGTTCATAAAAGCAAACACCAAATTAATCAAAGATACCGAGAAAAAAAACATGCTGATAAGAATTCTGATGAAGTCATTACAAAACATCAAAGGATGACTGGAAATAGAGATAAAAATCATTATGATTTGTTTGTTCCTGAAAATATTTTATCACCTAGACGTCGTAGAGAATTGAGAATTCTAATTTGTTTCAATTCTGAGAATAGACATAGAAATGCAGCATTTTGTAATGGGAATAAGGTAAACAGTCAAGTTTTGGATAAAAGCAAAAACTATAAAAAAAAACTTATTAAATTTAAGTTATTTCTTTGGCCCAATTATCGATTAGAAGATTTGGCTTGTATGAATCGTTATTGGTTTAATACCAATAATGGCAGTCGTTTCAGTATGGTAAGGGTACATATGTATCCGCGATTGAAAATGCATTAATAGTACATTTTTGCTATATTTCCCATACTATATCTGATCTATGACGACAAAGAGATGCACACATGCATTGTCTTACATTCCATCGTTCCATTCTGATACACGATACTAATTCAATGGCATATCAATTTGATCTAGAAATGAATCAACAAAATATTATTATTTTAGGTCTAAATTTTTATCTTTTGTGAGTGCAGAAAACAACCATCCTTTATGTATACCCTTTCAAATCCAAATAAAATTTACAAATTAAAAATTTAATTTTATTAAAAAAAATTAGAAATTAATAACAAAATTAATATTTTTGTATATACAAAATAAAAATGAGAGGCATTATTATTACTGATCAATAAAGATATCTATCAATAAAAATTTCTTAAAATAAAAAGAGGGGGGCGAGAAGATTTCATTTTATGGTAAAAAATTCATTCATCTCAGCTATTTCACAAGAAGAAAAAGACGAAAACAGAGGATCTGCTGAATTTCAAATAGTTAGTTTCACCAATAGGATACGAAGACTTACTTCACATTTAGAATTACACAAAAAAGACTATTTATCTCAGAGAGGTTTACGTAAAATTCTGGGAAAACGCCAACGACTGCTGTCTTATTTGTCAAAGAAAAATAGAATATGTTATAAAGAATTAATTAATCGGTTGGATATTCGGGAGTCAAAAACCCGTTAATTTGAAGAGGCATTTTGAATTATTTGATTTATTAGATCGTGAATTTTAATGAACTTTTTTTCGTTTTCAGCAATTCATGAAAGAATGAATCGAGGAAAAACCGATGAATATACCAGCTACAAGAAAAGACCTCATGATAGTCAATATGGGCCCCCACCACCCATCAATGCATGGTGTTCTTAGACTCATCATTACTCTAGATGGTGAAGATGTTATTGATTGTGAACCAATATTGGGTTATTTACACCGAGGGATGGAAAAAATTGCGGAAAACCGAACAATTATACAATATTTGCCTTATGTAACACGTTGGGATTATTTAGCTACTATGTTCACAGAAGCAATAACTGTAAATGGACCGGAACAGTTGGGAAATATTCAAGTACCTAAAAGAGCTAGCTATATCAGAATAATTATGTTGGAGTTGAGTCGTATAGCTTCTCATCTGTTATGGCTTGGTCCTTTTATGGCGGATATTGGTGCACAAACTCCCTTTTTCTATATTTTCAGAGAAAGAGAATTAGTATATGATCTATTCGAAGCTGCCACCGGTATGAGAATGATGCATAATTATTTTCGTATCGGAGGAGTAGCGGCCGATCTACCTCATGGTTGGATAGATAAATGTTTGGATTTCTGCGATTATTTTTTAACAAGAGTTGCTGAATATCAAAAACTTATTACACGAAATCCTATTTTTTTAGAACGAGTCGAGGGAGTAGGCATTATTGGTAGAGAGGAAGTAATAAATTGGGGTTTATCGGGACCAATGCTGCGAGCTTCCGGAATACAATGGGATCTTCGTAAAGTTGATCATTATGAATGTTACGACGAATTTGATTGGGAGGTACAGTGGCAAAAAGAAGGAGATTCATTGGCTCGTTATCTAGTCCGAATTGGTGAAATGATAGAATCTATAAAAATCATTCAACAGGCTCTGGAAGGAATTCCAGGGGGACCCTATGAGAATTTAGAAATACGATACTTTGATAGAGAAAGGAATCCGGAATGGAATGATTTTGAATATCGATTTATTAGTAAAAAGCCTTCTCCTACATTTGAATTGCCGAAACAAGAACTTTATGTGAGAGTCGAAGCCCCAAAGGGAGAGCTGGGAATTTTTCTGATAGGGGATCAGAGTGGTTTTCCTTGGAGATGGAAAATCCGCCCCCCGGGTTTTATCAATTTGCAAATTCTTCCTCAGTTAGTTAAAAGAATGAAATTGGCTGATATTATGACGATACTAGGTAGTATAGATATCATTATGGGAGAAGTTGATCGTTGAAATGATAATTGATACACCAGAAGTACAAGATATTGATTCTTTTTCTAGATTAGAGTTTTTAAAAGAGGTTTATGGAATTATATGGGTGCTTATTCCTATTTTGACTCTTGTATTGGGAATCACAATAGGTGTACTGGTAATTGTATGGTTAGAAAGAGAAATATCCGCAGGGATACAACAACGTATTGGACCTGAATACGCCGGCCCTTTGGGAATTCTTCAAGCTCTAGCAGATGGGGCAAAACTGGTTTTCAAAGAAAATCTTCTTCCATCTAGGGGGGATACCCGTTTATTCAGTATCGGGCCATCCATAGCAGTCATATCAATTTTAGTAAGCTATTCAGTAGCTCCTTTTGGCTATCACCTTGTTTTAGCGGATCTCAATATCGGTGTTTTTTTATGGATTGCCATTTCTAGTATTGCTCCAATTGGACTTCTTATGTCAGGGTACGGGTCAAATAATAAATATTCCTTTTTAGGTGGTCTACGAGCTGCTGCTCAATCGATTAGTTATGAAATACCATTAACTTTATGTGTGTTATCAATATCTCTACGTGCGATTCGTTGATACATAGACATAAACTTTTCTTTATTCCTTCCTTTCAAAGAAAGGGTTGGAATGAATTAAGTAGATGTAGATATCTTCATTTTTTTTATTCATTATTCGGGTTGATGAACTAAATCAAATAGTTATATGAGTGAAAGAAAACAGCTTATATATAAATTCGCAGTAAAAAGATTGAGTCTCATTTTCTATGTATAAGAGTTAGAGAGTTAAGCGGAAATAAACATAAACAGAAGCGACCGTTTCCCCCAAGATTGGTTGATTAGTCATCCTGACTTGAAGCGGGCTCAAAAGATCAACCATATTGAGTTTTCACTATCATTTGTATGTATTACCACAGGGGGGGGGGTTGAACAAAAACGAGTGGGTGGTTAGAAACACCAAGATATGTAAAGGATTAGTAATGGAGATTATGTAAATTCTCCAAAAGGACATTTTTACATAATATACAAACAAAGAATACTCATTGGGGCTTTAAGTTGGTAGAAATGATCAGGCAATACTCCCCACGACACGATTCCAATCCAGAGTATGCTCCTATCCACCGATTAAATAAATAACTATTGGGAACGAAATAATCCTTTACTTTATTTTGTAAGCCCCCTTTTTCTCAGAAATAGAAAGAAGAATAGGAACGAAAAAAAGAGAAAGAAATCCAATTCCAATAAAAAAATAAAAAAGATACCTTTTTTATTTCCCAGATACATATTAATAGATATAGAATTTGTGTCATAATTCATGAATTAATTATAGAATTTTTTTCGTACGTGAAATAAACGGGTTATTGATATTTCTACAATAAGTATTTTATTGAAGAATTAAGTTATTACTCAACAAAGAAGAATTAAAATTCTTATTGAAATTATTAAAGTTAAAGAAAGGGTGAGATCGATTCAGAAGTACTTTTTTTATTTATTATTAAATAATTATAACAGACAGAATTCAATTGGTCTAATTTAGGACCGTCCAATAGATTTTGACTTTATCCATCCTACAAACGTACCAAGATAAAATAATACTGACGCGATCCTTAGATTTATTTCTGGCCTTTAAGGAGCCGTATGAGGTGAAAATCTCATGTACGGTTCTGTAATAGCGATGGTAACAGTAATGGTATCACCGACTATAATTATCTAACAGTTCAAGTACAATTGATATAGTTGAGGCGCAATCAAAATACGGTTTTTGGGGATGGAATTTGTGGCGTCAGCCTATAGGGTTTATCATTTTTATCATTTCTTCCCTAGCAGAATGTGAGAGATTACCTTTTGATTTACCCGAAGCAGAAGAAGAATTAGTAGCAGGTTATCAAACCGAATACTCGGGTATAAAATTTGGTTTATTTTATGTTGCTTCCTATCTAAACCTATTAGTTTCTTCATTATTTGTAACAGTTCTTTACTTGGGAGGTTGGAATATCTCTATTCCGGACATATATGTTTCTGAGCTTTTTGAAATAAATAAAACATGTGGAGTTTTTGGAGCGACAATTGGTATCTTTATTACATTAGCTAAAACTTATTTGTTCTTGTTCATTCCTATCACAACAAGATGGACTTTACCGAGGCTAAGAATGGACCAACTATTGAATCTTGGATGGAAATTTCTTTTACCTATTTCTCTCGGTAATCTATTATTAACAACTTCTTCCCAACTCTTTTCACTGTAAGGTAAATTTACAACTTGTCTCAAACAAGAGAAATAAACAAACATAAAATTATTCATAATATATATTAATGATATGTTCTCTATGGTAACTGGGTTCATGAATTATGGTCAACAAACAGTACGAGCTGCAAGGTACATTGGTCAAAGTTTCATGATTACTTTATCTCACGCAAATCGTTTACCTGTAACTATTCAATATCCTTATGAAAAATTAATCACCGCGGAGCGTTTCCGCGGTCGAATCCATTTTGAATTTGATAAATGTATTGCTTGTGAAGTATGTGTTCGTGTATGTCCTATAGATCTACCCGTTGTTGATTGGAAATTGGAAACAGATATTCGCAAGAAACGGTTGCTTAATTACAGTATTGATTTCGGAGTCTGTATATTTTGTGGTAATTGCGTTGAGTATTGTCCAACAAATTGTTTATCAATGACTGAAGAATATGAACTTTCTACTTATGATCGTCACGAATTGAATTATAATCAAATTGCTTTGGGTCGTTTACCAATGTCAGTAATTGACGATTATACAATTCGAACAATTTTTAATTCGCCTCAAAAAAAAAAAAGTAAATCTCTTGATTAAAGAATAATTTATAATTACTTTACTAAGACTATTACTTTACTAATAAATAATACTAAGGTTCATTTTTTTTTTGATCTAATCTAAAGGAATCGGGTTTCTTTCGTTTTGTTTGGTCAATAACTACAAATCCCAACTGTTGATTAGTTGGTTAAGAATCACGTCTTAATTTGGATTGAAAATCCATTAATTAATATATCTGTAATTATTTTTACATATATAGTTTCAAATGAGAATTACTCTTTCAGATAACGAATTAAATTATTCCAATAATTGTACTTACATTTATTCATATCCCTTAGGATTTAATTAGGAATTGCTCAAAAATTATAATTTTTTTTCTGTTCGGATTTCAATAAGGTCATGAAAAACATTTCGATTTATTTATCTCTTATTTTACATATAATGGATTTGCCCGGACCAATACATGATTTTCTTTTAGTCTTTCTGGGATCGGTTCTTATACTAGGAGGTATGGGAGTGGTATTATTTACCAACCCCATTTATTCTGCCTTTTCATTGGGACTGGTTCTTGTTTGTATATCCTTATTCTATATTCTATTAAACTCCTATTTTGTAGCTGCTGCACAACTCCTTATTTACGTGGGAGCTATAAATGTTTTAATCGTATTTGCTGTGATGTTTATGAATGGTTCAGAATATTACAAAGATTTGAATCTTTGGACCGTTGGGGATGGGGTTACTTTGCCAGTTTGTACAAGTATTTTTGTTTTACTCATGATTACTATTACGGATACGTCATGGTACGGGATTATTTGGACTACAAGATCAAACCAGATTATAGAACAAGATTTGATAAGTAATAGTCAACAAATTGGAATTCATTTATCAACGGATTTTTTTCTTCCGTTTGAATTCGTTTCGATAATTCTTTTAGCCGCTTTGATAGGTGCAATTGCCGTGGCGCGACAGTAATAAATCTATAGAATTGGCAACAGCAATCCAAATTAAACTGTGTTCTGTTTTATTACATTTATTTCCCTTCAATTAAAGGTTCTTTATGTCTAAAATATAAATTATTTTATTCAATCTATTCTATTACCAATAGAATATATTCCTTTGTTCCGTACTTTTTTTTATTCTAGTCAATTGAATCTGTTTAATTGTTGTTCAGTTCATATTGAAATGAATCGAAATTGATAAGGAGTTGGTCAATGATGCTCGAGCATGTACTTGTTTTGAGTGCCTACTTATTTTCTATCGGTATCTATGGATTGATCACGAGTCGAAATATGGTTAGAGCCCTTATGTGTCTTGAACTTATACTGAATGCGGTTAATATAAATTTCGTAACATTTTCTGATTTTTTTGATAGTCGCCAATTAAAAGGAAATATTTTCTCAATTTTTGTTATAGCTATTGCAGCCGCTGAAGCAGCTATTGGTCCGGCTATTGTTTCGTCAATTTATCGTAACAGAAAATCAACTCGTATCAATCAATCAAATTTGTTGAATAAGTAGTATTAATAATCATATAAATTCTAATATTCATAAATTATAATTACCATGACCATACATTACGTATAATACAGGTTTTCGAAAATGTAAAAAATCAATGTAAGAAATCAAAGTATCTTGGTTCTATCGCACGGTTCGATCCAGAAGTAGATTGATTATAAAAATTCTGATAAATTATTGATTCATCTGGTGTCTAAATATATGATTCATTTACAAGTTTACTAGATCGAAAATTTCTGACATTTAAAAATTTATAGATCCAATGTCACATTCAGTAAAGATTTATGATACGTGTATAGGGTGCACTCAATGTGTGCGAGCCTGCCCAACGGATGTATTAGAAATGATACCTTGGGACGGATGTAAGGCTAAGCAAATTGCTTCCGCTCCAAGAACAGAGGACTGTGTCGGTTGTAAGAGATGTGAATCCGCCTGTCCAACGGATTTCTTGAGTGTTCGAGTTTATTTATGGCATGAAACAACTCGAAGTATGGGTCTAGCTTATTAATACGTTCCAGAAAACCCTACTTGAAATACATTTTTTTTTACCTTTACCGACAAAAACCCGCGCTCAAAAAATATTTATTTTGAGCACGGGTTTTTCTGGTCCAAGTTTATCTTGTTTTTACCATGAATTATTTTCCTTGGTTAACACTAGTTGTAGTTTTGCCAATATTCGCGGGTTCCTTAATTTTCTTTCTCCCTCATAGAGGAAATAAGGTAATCCGTTGGTATACTATATGTATATGTTTAATAGAACTACTTCTAACAACCTATGCATTCGGTTATCGTTTCCAATTGGATGATCCATTAATGCAACTGACAGAGGATTATAAATGGATCAATTTTTTTGATTTTTACTGGAGATTGGGAATAGATGGAATTTC